TCTTCATTATCTAAACGAACTCGGAACATGCCATTGGGAAGTGATTCGGTAATTAAACCCTCATGAATCCATTTTTGTTCTTTCATTCCAGGTAAAATCCCCTTGAAGTATCAATTAATGAAGGAGGAACAATATTAGACAACTCGTCCCTTTTCCTTTTTTTTTACAATTACAAATTGTAAGTTTTGGATCCAATTTGTATATTAAAAAGATTACCATATATAACACAAAATTTCTCCGCCGACTCCTTCTAGCCGAGCCTCCCGGTCTGTCATTATACCTCGAGAAGTAGAAATAATTACAATGCCCATCCCGCCTAAAATTCGAGGAATTCGTTGATAATTAGAATAGATTCGTAGACCAGGTCGACTGATCCGTTTTAAATTTAAAAGATTTCTGTAGGGCCTTTTTCTATTACTTCTATGTCGCAGCGTTAAAACCAAAAAATCTTTGTTGTTTTCTCGATGTTTTCTCACGTTTTCGATAAAACCTTCTCTTAAAAGTATTTTGACAATATTTTCGGTCATATTAGTAGCTGTTATTCGAACCACTCTTTTTTTATCCATATCAGCATTTCGTATAGAGGTTATTACCTCAGCAATAGTGTCCCTACCCATGATGAACTAAAAATGTTCGTGACTCAAAATTTGATATAATCAACATGTTTTTTTTACTTATTGTTTATGAATTTGAATAATTAAAGGTATATGCGTGAGATACAATCTATTTCTTAATCTATTGCTTTCAATTCCCCCACTATAAAATAAAAATATCACGATCCCGTTTTATAATACTTCGGGAGCTAATGAAACTATTTTAGTAAAATTTAATTGTCTTAATTCCCGGGCGATCGCACCAAAAATTCGAGTTCCTTTTGGATTTCCTTCTTGATCAATAACAACTGCAGCATTGTCATCATATCGGATTATCATGCCGTTGTCACGTTTGAGTTCTTTACAGGTACGCACAATTACAGCTCTGACCACTTCTGATTTTTCTAGGGGCATATTTGGGACTGCTTCCTTGATCACAGCAACAATAACGTCACCAATATGAGCATATCGACGATTGCTAGCTCCTATGATTCGAATACACATCAATTCTCGAGCCCCGCTGTTATCTGCTACATTTAAATGGGTCTGAGGTTGAATCATATCATTTTGTAATCTGTTCTTTTAATGTTTTTTTAATGCAAAGGACAAAGAAAAAAAGAAATATTATTTGTCTAAAAAGAAAAAAAAAAGAGAAATAAGCAATCTTTTTCACACCCAAGACTCATTTCTGTTAGTTCTACTTTTATCCTTTATTTATCCCGAAATAATGAATTGAGTCCGTATAGGCATTTTGGATGCTGCTATTGAAATAGCCCTTCTAGCTATATTTTCTGTTACTCCGCTCATTTCATAAAGTATTCGACCTGGTTTAACAACAGCTACCCAGTATTCGGGGGATCCTTTCCCCGAACCCATACGTGTTTCTGCGGGCCTTACTGTAACCGGTTTGTCTGGAAATATACGTACCCATAGTTTTCCACCACGACGCGCATTTCGTGTCATTGCTCGTCGACCGGCTTCTATTTGTCTAGACGTGATCCAAGCAGGTTCAAGTGCCTGAAGGGCATATTTACCGAAACAAATATGATTCCCTCGATAAGATATTCCCTTCATTCTTCCTCTATGTTGTTTACGGAATCTGGTTCTTTTGGGGTTATAGTTGATGGTTGTCCATCTCTACTACAGAACCGGACGTGAGAGTTTCTTCTCATCCGGCTCCTCGCGAATAAAAGGATTAAAAAAAAGATTTAGAATCTTAATTAATTAAGTAATTAACTAAATTAACTAATAAGATATACATGTATTTAATATCAATACATTGAATCGTGGGATTCTTTGAGATTTCGTGTAATCTATTAGTAATTTATAGATCTTGTTTGAATAGATAATTCAAGATTTTAGTTTCTATTTTCGAAATCATATTGTTATTTTGGAATATAAATAGAACAAATTTTTTGTTTTTATTTTTATCGTCCAAATTTACCAATCCAAAAAAAGAAAGTTTTCGCGGGCGAATATTTACTCTTCTATTTTCATTTTCGGCTTGTCTCCGGATTTCTTAGAATATATGAATTGATGCACGGTTCGTTCCGCCATCCCGACCAGTGAATCATTAAGATTTTTTTTCACTAAAATCTTTTGCATTCACAGCTTCCATCGTTCCCATCGCTTCTTACTTAATGCTTAGGTCGAAATTGTAGAATGGAGCTCTTAATGAAATTTGTTCTTGAGTCAATCTTCTCAGTCTTTATTGGCTCGAAGCTCTTGATTTTTTGTTTTGTTCCATAAGAAGAGTCATTTAATTATGTTATGGAAAAATGTATTGATGCTTTATTACATTGCGTTTTATGAGATGACTTATAGACCTTACATATTGGAATTCTATATCATTGATATTTTTTCTCTCTTTCTCTCATCCTTCCATTTATCCACATCTTTCTTCTCTA